TCAGATGGATTGAGTTGTAGACATGAAAGCGTAGGAACTCAACGGGATTCCCTTCTTTGTTTGTCTGATTCGAGGGGAAAGGCCCGTTGGGTTCTGAAGAATCAGAGTCTTTTTTCGTCTAAATGACAGCGTAGATTTCGTTTTCTGCTGTTTCAAAAAAGTCCATTCCTTTTTTCTGATGATGCTTTTGAAAAATGAACTTCAGTAATTGATTCAAAATATCTCTTACTTGATCTTGAGAGTATGTATGAGTTCTTTCCAAGTTCGAAGAAGGGAGGAATCACTCAATTGCTCGGATTCTATCTATTTCTGTAGATTAGATATCGTATAAATACTTTCTATATTCTTACCCTATTTATTTGATTTTAGTATATCCGAAAAATTGCCATTTTTGATAAGTTCATTGAATAAGTTCTATTTTTTTGTTTGTCCAACACTTTATTATTATTATTGGGATTGTCCGTAATAAATTGAAAAAGAGTTCTGATACATCTGGAAAACTGAAACCCAGACTAGGGATTTTTGACGAACAGAATCAAAAATCATTGCTCTTTCAACACAAGAAAGGGGGTGTAGACAATCCCTTTTCTTGTGTCGAAGACTAGGAAGACAAATAATACGTTCTACTCCTAGAATTATTTGTTCCCCACATTTCTAGTTCGTTCGATTACCCGCTTACTTGTGCTGATATCTATCCCAATTTCCGTCTATTTGAATTGGCATCTAGCAACAATAACAAATTAAATTTGACTAAAAAAGTAATAAAGTCAAAAGAAAGTCTTCTTGAAACAAGAATCTACCTATTATGACTTAGTACAAAGGATTCCCCGAAGCTCGTAAAAAAAGAGCAAGTAAATAAAAGTTTTTCAGAATTGAGTTTTTTTGATCATTACATAATTGACAACAAGAATTTTATTCTTTTTATTTTTATCGAACCTGATATCGATAAATTCGTGAGTCTAAAAATTCATTTCGGCCAATTGAACCTTTTCGAACTGTTTCTTTTTAAGAACCAAAAAGATTTGTGCTAAAATAACAGATGCAAAGAAGAACAAAAGGCCTTGGACACGTAATGGATCTTGAAGTACTATTTCTGCATCTCCCTGACCAAATCCACCCACATTGGGATTACTCGTTAATGGTTGATCCAATTTGATGGATTCACCCTCTGAAACAAGAAGTTCTGGTCCTGGAGGGATAATATCAACTACTTGACGTCCATCGGATGGGTCTGTTATGGTTATTGCATATCCCCCCTTTTCTTTTCGTAAGATTTGACTTATTATACCCGCTCCTGTAGCATTCGAAACTGTATTGTTACTTTTGTTTCCGTCAGGATAAATCTGACCCCTTCCTCGATTCCCACCTACATATATAGGATATTTTAAGAAGTGAACATCTTTCTTAGTCGCGGGATCGGGGGAAAGAATAGGAAAAATGATTTCACTATATTTCTGACCGGGGACAGGCCCTATCACAAGAATATTCTTTTTATTAGGACGATAGCTCTGAAAAGACAAATTGCCTATCTTTTCTTTCATCTCGGGAGAAATACGATCGGAAGGAGCTAATTCAAACCCCTCCGGTAAAATAAGAACAGCCCCCACATTCAAACCCCCCCTTTTACCATTAGCAAGAACTTGTTTCACTTGCTTATCATACGGAATTCGAACAACTGCTTCAAATACAGTATTAGGAAGGACCGCTTGTGGAACCTCAATATCCACGGGCTTGTTAGCTAAATGACAGTTGGCACATACAATACGCCCAGTCGCTTCTCGTGGATTTTCATAAGTCTGCTGCGCAAAAATGGGATATGCGCTTGAAGTGGATGTCCGAGTTATGATATATATAATGAGCGATACGGAAATAGATCGAGTAATCTGTTCCTTTATCCAAGAAAAAGTATTTTTAGTTTGCATGGTCTAATCATTGATCCGAAAAATTTATACAATAAATTGGGTAGGTCACTAATATAGTTCCCTATCCACGATTCTGCCTATTTACTGGAATCGTTTTACTGGAATACTCTAAGATGAAATCCCCCGAACGTTTTTAATGCTTATGTATAACTACAAAGTAAGAACCATTCGAATTCATTAAATGAATATCGGGGGGTCGCTTATCAATCGTTCATCGAATGATAAATAACTACAAGTGACGGAGATATACGATTTAAATAACGGAAAATCCAATATTTCAAAATAGTATCCAGAATAACTGGAAAAGTGGAAACAAGACCAGATATAATTTGATCATTATGAACAAATCCAAAATCTTTGTAGACAGAACCAATCATTAGTTCCCAACCGTGAGGTGAATGAAATCCGATACATAAATCGGTTACTAAAAGAATCGAAAAAGCTTTTACCGTATCACTTAAGTTATATAGGAATTCCTGAGCCCACGAGTTCAGAATAGCAAGTTCTTCACTACCTAAAAGAGAATAGCCGCTTAGAATAACAAAAGAGATTATATTTGTCGAGAAGTGCAAAATCGTATGGATACGATCCTCATTGTGTATCTTGATTAATTGGATCGTTTCCTTGTGGATTCCTATACGAAGCTTTTGTAGGTATGCCTCCGAGTATTCCTTGATCATTTGGTCCAAGAAGAGGATTTCCTCGAATTCTATGAACTTTTCTAGAATACTTTTTTCCTGAAGATCATTCAAAAAAATTTCGGATTGACCAGTATTCGACCAACTAGTAACCCAAGATTCCATACTTTTAGTAAATGAGAGAGAAATCCACCAGGGCAAAAATACTATAGATGCAAGATACAAAAGAGGAGTGAATGCTTTCTTTTTTGCCATTTTTCACCTGTGAATTTTGAATTAACCCACCTCATTTGTCCACTTTATATGATCGAATATTTCTTTCAAATAGAAGTTCTAGATAAAGTATCAAACCTATGAATCGATTTCTATTTTATTTGTAATCTTGTTTGAATCTAGAAAGACTACAGAAATAGACTAAAACTCCGCTTCTAATTTCGAACGAAGAAATAATCCAAAATAATGTTTACAGATATTTTGAGGCAAGGGAACTCCTTTTCTGTCAACCAATATTTCAAATGACAAAAAAGAAAAAATTTACAAGATATGATATATCTGCATTTAAAGTATCACTTCCAACAATAGTAACAACTTAAAAAAGAGAAATTTTTTTCTTTCGAATGGTATATGAGATGAATTGAATTTAGTAGTTCAATTTCTTATTCGATTGAGTTGCATAGATTTGGAATGGATTTGGATATACATAAAAAAGAGTTTTGTTTTATGGTTGTTCCGTATGCATCGGCTTTGGCTCGACTGAACGTTTTAACGCAACTACTGAGACAGCATTAGCCCAGTTTTTTTCGCAAAATCAAAAGATTTCAATAGGTACGCGCAAGAAATAGGCCAATTGCGCAGCTTTTTGTTCAATTTCTCGTGGAGTCAAATTCTCATCAGTACGAGTCAACGGAATAGCTCCCCGGCCTCTGATGTCCATATAAAGGACAGGACGAGCAGAAATACCCTCTTTAACTTCTATTCGAACGGATTGAATATCCTTTATAAGGAATCGGAGGAATATGCGACGATTCTTTCCAGGAAATCCCCAACGAAAAATACACACTATTCCCTCCTTTCTATCGAATCGATCATACCCACTCCCTACATTCCAAGAAATTGTGCACCACAAATATGAACTAATAAATAGACCCGCGATCCCGTAGAAAGACATCACAATTGCTTGTGGAAAAAAAATGATTGGCTGATACGGAACAAAAGATATCACATTTCTACCAAGATAACTGGAAGTTGCAGCCAATAAGAATCCTAATGAACCTAAAAAAACGATAAGGGCCCAGCAAAAATTACTTAGTTTTCGAGACCCCGTTCTAAGTTCTATCCATATATGTTCTGATCGCCAACTCATACTTGATCCGATTGTATTTTATTGGAATTGAGAGAATACCCTTTCCTTTTTTCCTTTTTTGTTTCCAAAGGAACTCTCATCAACTAGTACTAGTTTGATGTGAACTAGCACTAGTTTGACGTGAAGCTTTAGGAATTATTCATCAAATTGGTTAGATCTAAAATAATAACATTCCCTTCATAGGATCCCAATATACATATGGATCCACCAACTTTACATTTTAGGTATCCACAAATCCTGATCTATCTGAAACTAATTAGGATTCATTTATCCATAGATAATTTTCTGTTCAGTGGAAATCACACATTATACTATAATTCATGAACTAAACATCTGTGTTATGCTACAGTTTCAAAAAAAAAAACAGCCGAGGTTGTATCCTCTCAGACCTAAACAATCTTATTTTTTTGAACATGAAGAAATAAAGAAGCCATTGCAATTGCCGGAAATACTAAGCCCACTAAAGGCACAAGAATAGGGGGAAGATTGAAAGTTGTCATAAAATGGTACCTCGATTTACTATATTGTACCTGTTATTATTTTTTGAATATTTTCTATTTATACTAATTATAATTCAGAATTGTGATTATTAGGAATTCGTAGTTATTATTAATTAATTCAAAATGTAAAACGAAATAAATGGACTTATTCACCTTTCTACATGAAAGAGTATGATAATCAATATTGATTGGTTTTCTTTATTTCTTTGTGTTTTGTTCTTGTCTTCGAATTAAAAGGTTTTTTACAAATTCTCGAAAGATTCGTTAGAATGCGCCACAAGCGGGATTCTTAGTAAAAATGGGATTTTCGCGAGATGGAGAAAGATACAAAATTATATCTATCTTTTCTCTATTTGATTGGAATTTCATTATATACGTAAGACGAAATTCGTCTTGTTTGCCCAATTTACCAAAAGGAAGAACTCACGCTTTTATCTTATTGTTATTGATAGAGACTTCTTAATTTAGTAATCAGAAATCCAGGTAAAAAAAGAGTTATCCGCTAAGTTAACTGCTTGTTTGCTACAAATAAGATAATTGAACTTAATGCACCTTACTTGATGGAATTGGGAAAGAA